TTGTTTCTCCTTAATTTTTTTTTTATTTTGAATCTACTCCTTCGAAGAAAAGAAAATAAGTCTCTTGAAATTTTTAACCTCCGATTGTATCCGAACGAGAGGAATGTTGAAAAGTCACTACGAACCCGAAACATACCATTGGAAAGTGATTCAGTAATTAAACCTTCATGAATCCATTTTTGTTCTTTCATTCCAGGTAACCCCTTTTATTATCAACTCATGGAGTAGGAGTGATATTAGACAACCCTTCCTCTTTTTTCAAAAAAAAAATAGGAAGTTTTCCTACGGATGCAATTCGTAGATCATAAAGATCACCATATATATAACAAAATTTCTCCCCCGATTCCTTCTAGTCGAGCCTCTCGGTCTGTCATTATACCTCGAGAAGTCGAAAGAATTACAATACCCATTCCTCCTAAAATCCTAGGAATTCGTTGATGGTTGGAATAGATTCGTAGGCCGGGTCGGCTGATACGTTTTAAAACAGTTCTATATGGCCCTTTTCTATTCCTTCTATGTCGCAGAGTTGAAACCAAGAAATATTTCTTGCTTACTCGATGTTTTCTCACATTTTCGATAAAGCCTTCGCGTAGAAGTATTTTAACAATGTTTTCAGTGATATTTGTAGATGCTATTCGAACCGTTCCTTTTTTATCCATGTCAGCATTTCGTATAGAAGTTATTATTTCGGCAATAGTGTCCCTACCCATGATGAACTATAATTATTGGTGCCTCCGGGTTTTTATATAATCAGCATGCTCTACTCTTTTTTTTTCATGAATTATTAAAGGTATATGCGTGAGAAACAATCTACTAATGCATTCTACTAATTAATGGAATCTAATTCAGTTCAGATATCTTACTATGAACCTCCCTTTTTTTATGTTTTATTATGTTTTCATCTATTAGTATTTATTTAGAATCTATTTATAATACCTCAGGAGCTAATGAGACTATTTTAGTAAAATTCAACTGTCTCAATTCCCGAGCGATCGCACCAAAAACTCGAGTTCCTTTGGGATTTCCTTCTTGATCAATGACAACTGCTGCATTGTCATCATATTGTATTATCATACCATTGTCACGTTTGAGTTCTTTACATGTACGTACAATTACAGCTCTGATCACTTCTGATCTTTGTAGAGGCATATTGGGAACTGCTTCTTTGATTACAGCAACAATAACGTCACCAATATGAGCATATCGGCGATTACTAGCTCCTATGATTCGAATACACATTAATTCTCTAGCCCCGCTGTTGTCCGCTACATTTAAATAGGTCTGAGGTTGAATCATATCATTCTTATTATTTTTCTCTTTTTTCTTTCAATGCTAACTAACTAAAGGGCGAAGAAAAAAAGAAGAAAGATTGTTTGTCCAGAAATAAAAAAACTGCGGTTTTTTCATCACAAGGCCCCTTTCCTTTCGTTCCATATCCCTATCCCGCAATAACGAATTGAGTTCGTATAGGCATTTTGGACGCAGCTATAGAAATAGCTTCTCTGGCTACAATTTCTGATACTCCACCCATTTCATAAAGTATTCGACCCGGTTTAACGACGGATACCCAATATTCGGGAGATCCTTTCCCCGAACCCATACGTGTTTCGGTAGGCCTTACTGTAACAGGTTTGTCTGGAAATATACGTACCCATATTTTTCCACCACGACGCGCATATCGTGCCATGGCTCGTCGCCCCGCTTCTATTTGTCTAGATGTGATCCAAGCGGGTTCAAGTGCCTGAAGGGCGTATCCGCCGAAACAAATTCGATTGCCTCGATAAGATATTCCCTTCATTCTTCCTCTATGTTGTTTACGAAATCTGGTTCTTTTGGGGTTATAGTTGATGGTTGTTTCTCAATGCCATCTCTACTGCAGAACTGGACATGAGAGTTTCTTCTCATCCAGCTCCTCGCGAATGAAACGATTAAATAATATTGTATATATTTTGAATTGAATGAATAATGAATCATGGAATTTTTTGAGATATAATCTGTCACGTACACGTAGGAATAAAATAAAATAAAATGATAAATTCCATTTTATAATTAATGAATCTTCATTTATTTTTACCTTTATTTTATTTATTTTTATTGAATTGCCCAAAACTTAGCAATCCAGTAAGGCTTTCGCGGGCGAATATTTGCTCTTTCAACATCCCTTTCATTCGTAGGGGCGTTCCATGACCTATCAGAATAAATGAATTGGTTCTTGGCTCGTTCCGCCATCCCACCCAATGAATCATTAGGATTCGTTTTCAAGGGAATCTTCCTCAGTCACAGGTTCTGTCGTTCCCATCGCTTCTCGATTAATGACTAGGCCCGAACTCTGCAATGGAGCTCCTAATAAAATTTGTTCCTGAATCAATCTTCTCAGTCTTTATTGACTCGGCGCTCTTTATTCTTTTTTATTTTTCGTATAAATTGTATTCATATTCATCGAATCTAATTATTAATTATGGACGAATACATTAATGCTTTATTACATTGCCTTTTATAAGATAGTTCATAGACCATACATATTGGAATCATATATCATTGCTATTCTTTTTCTTTCTTTCTCTCACCCCTCCATTTATCCATATCCCTTTGTTTTTGCTTCACAACCTTATAGATTGATTTTTCTTTTATGTAAAAAAAAATGCTTCAGTTGCTACAACAATATGATCAATACATCATATAGCGACTGGTTCCTTGGATCCAGATAATACGAAGCAATGAGCTGGTTATTAGTTATATAGTTATTAGTTCATACTAGGGGATGGCCCTTTGTTTTTTAATCCTAACCTAACTCTAAATAAAAAACCAACGAGTCACACACTAAGCATAGCAATTATATGGAGATGGAGTCAATCGAATTGTTATTCAACCCTATAGAATTAAGAATTCGAAAAAATTCTCATTTTTTTGATTGAACGGAAAAAAATGAACGAGTTTGTGATTTTTTATTCAATTGCCGGATGGATGGAACAGAAAGACAACGAAAGGCCCATTATTCCTCGTCTGCAAATATCCAAATTTTGATTCCTAATGCCCCATAGATAGTTCGAACTGTATAGGAACAATAATCAATTTTGGCTCGAATGGTTTGTAGGGGAACCCTACCTTCTCTGATCCATTCGACACGTGCTATTTCCTTTCCGTCGATACGCCCTGCAATTTGTACTTGAATTCCCTTTGTATCTGCTTTTTCAGTTAATTCAATAGCTTTTTTCATTGCCTTTCGAAACGAAACTCTATTCTTTAATTGTTCGGCTATAAATTCTGCAAGAATATTAGGTTGTCCATACGGTTTTTCAACTCTTGTGATAGCAATGTTAAGTTTTTGGTTCACAGAATTCAATTCTTTTTGTGCATTGCTCTGTAATTCTTCAATTCCTCGCGGGCTGCCCTCTATGAACAATTTTGGGAATCCCATATATATTATGACCTGGATCAGATCGATTCTTTTTTTAATCTTTATGCGTGCAATTCCCTCGGCACCCGAGGATATTTTCCTATTTTTTTGTACATAATTCTTGATACAATCCTGTATTTTTTGATCTTCCTGGAGACCCTCGGAATAACTTTTTGGTTGTGCAAACCAAACAGAATGATGACTTTGGGTTGTACCAAGTCGGAAACCGAGTGGATTTATTTTTTGTCCCATAGCACCTCGCTATCTCTATAAGGCCATATCATTTCTCTATTAGCCCACGTCATTCTGTTACGATATAGCATATGATCCATCATATATAGATACCTCTCTCTGACATCTTTATACTTATCTTTATATACCCATCCATATTTTCTTAACCATATGAAATAGTTTTTCTCTTTAGATGTATCTTTCAATACAATAGTTATATGACAGGTGGGTCTTTTTATCGGATAACTACGTCCTCGGGCTCGGGGTTTTAACTTTTTCATGCTAGTACCTTCATTAACTTCGGCTTGACTAATGATTAAAGCCGTTTCGTTGAATCCCATATTGTGACTAGCATTTGCTGCTGCAGAATAAACTAATTTTAAAATGGGATAACACGCTCGATAAGGCATGAGTTCTAGTATCATAAGTGTTTCCTCGTAGGGACGCCCACGAATCTGATCAATTACTCTTCGCGCTTTATGAGCAGACATACGTATATGTTGACCTAAAGCGTATACTTCTACATCTGGGTCACTCTTTATCATAAGGTTCACCTCCCACCAATAAACGATGAGCACCCATATCCACTTTATTAATTAATATATTAACGACGAGATTTATTATCGTTTCTCGCATGCCCCCGGAAATTCAGAGTAGGTGCAAATTCTCCCAATTTGTGACCTACCATACGATCTGTTATATAAATAGGCAAATGTTCCTTTCCATTATGAATAGCAATTGTATGGCCGATCATTGTGGGTATAATGGTAGATGCCCGGGACCAAGTTACGATTGTATCTTTTTCTGCCCTCGTGTTGAGCTTCGCAATTTTTATCAATAAATGATTAGCTACAAAAGGATTTTTTTTTAGTGAACGTGTCACAGCTAATTACTCCTTTTTTTTTGTAAAGATGAGGAAACATATTCTATTTTCAATATTCTCCTATTTACTACGGCGACGAAGAATCAAACTATCACTATATTTATTCCTTTTTCTACTTCTTCTTCCAAGCGCAGGATAACCCCAAGGGGTTGCGGGTTTTTTTCTACCAATTGGGGCCCTCCCTT